TTAGAGCGGGATCCACTTTTTGGGGAATATGAGTCGAAGCAATAACAAGAATATTTCTAGTGGAACATCTTTCACGATCCCTGGAGAGATAGTTCACTAATAGACCGAGGGATAAGTAATAAAACTCATTCACAGCCAGATCATGAATGCCTGGAATCCATATTATGCAAGGAGACATTGCTTGTGCTAAGTCGAATTGAAGGGGGATAGAAAGTAGGTCTAGGTTCGGCGGCATCATATCCATAGTTAGCCCATTCATCCTAGTGACGATATCGATCGTATCAAGGTCACGGTCGTCACTATCATCAATCTCAATATCGTCACTATCATCAACATCAATATCGTCACTATCGTCACTATCATCACTATCGTCAAAATCAAACGGAATAAGCTTGTTCTTCACGAACCTGTTCAGAAATACTGTAATGAAAGGAACATAGGAATTTGTCGCTAGGTATTTGACCCAATAGGATCGTCCAGTTCCTATAGAACCTATCACTAAAATACCCCTAGGGGGGGATAGGTCTAAGCGGAGCGAAAAGCTTTTTCCATGAGATGGGAAATGAAAACTATTAGCCCCACACGGGGTTTGTGAATAAGCGATTGTCTGATAATGAGCAAGGAATATCCGTCTTTCTGCTAAAGAGGATGTATTGAACTCATAATTCATTAGATACTTATTATGAATGTCAACTAAGTATCGTAAGTAAATTGCTCCCGGTTGTTCAATCATTTGATAACCAGAGTCATTCTTTGATAAATGATCACTATGAGATAAATGATCACTATGAATCAGACTCAATAGAGTTTGATGAATCCTTTTTTCTGTCGTTAAGGCGGAGAACTGAACCAAGAATTCTCTTTCTGTATCCGCAATCTCATCGTTGTTCGAGACCCAGGATTCGACTTTATCATCTTTATCATCAAAAAAATCACCATTCACGTTTTTTCTTTTTCTTATCAAGGAATAGATCGCTTTACTTGTATGACTTAGATGTCTCGTATTTATCGAAAAAGCGATTCGATTGATGGGATTTGGTATGATACTGATGAGATTGATGGGATTTAGTATGATACTGATGAGATCGATGAGATTCCGATTGCCGCCAGAAGCAAAAGGCCGTCTTCCTTTTAGAGAATCTCCTAATTGTTCCAGAACAACTAGAAAGAGATTCTTTAACCAGAAAGAATTCAGTTCAGATGTAGGATACCTATCCAGAAGTTTTCGCAACTCAATCATGTATGATGGAATCATCAAAGATTTGACCTTTTCGAACTCTGTCTGTAACTCACTGTAGGCTCGAGAAAAAAAGAGAAGATGTGTACGAACGAGATATCCAGCAACAAGAAAAAGGAAAAGGATTGAATAGAAGAACTCCAGAACATTTGGCGATCTCAGATGTGTCGATATCAATGGTGACTCATTATTTCGATGACTCAATTCTTCGGACAGAAGAAGATTATGTGAAAACTTACTCGAAATCTCACTTATCAGATTCCATTGTGGAAGACGCAATTCTCTCTGAAGAATTCGCCATGATCTATCCAACCTATACATAATATAATAAAAAATGGATACAAATTTGTGGCTGCTTAGTATCGACAATAGGTCTGAAATAGTATCTAAAAATATCCAATTTAGATATTTGTACCCTGTCGAAGTAAGGAACCATGGTATATATGTTTGGAATAGATTCCATTTTTTTGAGAGAGTTGAAAAAGCACTATCTCGTTGAAAGGTTCTATACATCTGCCCTTTCTCAAGCCGTTTTTTTAGACAAATACTCCGTTTTTTCCTCTTTTCGGATGGGAAATATTTCTCAGAACATGGAGTGTGAATCAAACCCATGTTTGAATTGAGATTGAGATACTGATGCATCTCTTCTGAATCAGATGGATTCATTTCTGAAAGGGGTTGACAATAAGTTCTTTCAAAATTGACTATTTGTCCCTCTATTAGAGGTGTTCTAGAAATGTCTGCGATCGAGTAAATAGCCCCACGAACGAATGGATCGGATCGAATTGGAAAATGGAAAGATTTGTACAAGTTATACCTTTCGTCACCACTTTGTGGAAAATAGTTAGGTATGAATATGTTAGATACCTGTGACTCGATTGGTGAAATAGTATCTATCTCCAAAAAAGCATGTTCTTTTTTACCGCCGCACAAAGAAAAGATTTTGTTGCGAATGAACAAGATATTGAGGAATTGTCCATATGTAAAATCATAATTCTTGATACGGGCCTTTTCCACATAAAAAGGGAATCTTTTGCTACAATAGAGGCAGAAGTGATGTTGATTATTCAAGAATCGAATTGCTTTATAAAAAGAGGATATCAATGAACTTCTATGAAATGGTTTCGCGGGATTCAGCCAATTGTCTTGATCGCGGGATATCATTGAGAAATAGGAATCCGTGTTATCAAAAGATTTCCTGCGATTCTTTCTAGTATGGAATGAGTCAATCATCCACTTTGGTATCTTATTGAACAAAAATGG